CGGGACTACCATAGGAAAGCCCGCCCCCGCTAGCTAACATAAAAAGAGATTCCCGGATAGCAGTAGTCTCTATGTGAATCTCTTCTCGACCAGCCGAATTGGGCTGGGAATGGCTCAGCCCACATGCATCATTTGATGAAAGCACTCCTGTCGCCTCCGATGATTGCTTTGTCAACCACGCTTTCCTTCCCTCAAAACAATGCTCTTCACGCGACGAGACGCGCCTTGGGTTGGAACAAGACAGCAATGAGTAGTTCGCTTTAGGACTCCGCCCCTTCGAGAGCAGGATGCCGGCCGAGATGGAGCTGGGAGCCAACCTAGACTTTCCTGCTAAAAAACATCTAAATAAGGCGCTTTAGCCGAAAAGGAACCAGCGCAGCCTCTTCAAGAGAGTTTTGTTTGGTAGGCGCTGCCTACTCACTCGGACAATGCTCTGAACACGAAAGTGTGCAGTCTTATCCCATGCTGAGTCACAGGCAGCGTCTCGGAAAGCACGGACGAGCCACATGCAGGGAAACTTGCACGTGTGGTTCTGGCCGGGGACCCCGGTATACTGTACTAATATGTGTAGGTCCTCGTAATTCGAGTGAGATTGTCATGGCGCAAAAGCAGATATGGTCCGGTATTCCCTTGTTCCCTGTATTGGTTATGTTCTTTATTTCTTGTTTAGCAGAAACTAATCGAGCTCCGTTTGATCTCCCAGAAGCGGAAGCTGAATTAGTTGCAGGCTATAATGTAGAATATGCGCGGGATGCGATCCTTAATAGTTCACTGTTGGCGGAAGCCAATGTCCCGGGGTCCCGGGGACTCATTCTGACTGAAACAGGGGGTGGGTCTTTACCAACTTTCAAATTTTCTATTTTAGGAAAGCCAAAAACGTGAGCGCCTAGCGCGAACCTTATTGAAAAGTCCCCTTACTATACTATAGAGAGGCTCGAAGCTATTTGACTTTGATTGCAGGGTATCGTCAGATACTCCTTTAATAAGATAGAAAGGGCTTTTCTTGCTTGTTTAGTAAAGTCACGCTTTTCAGATAGGAGTAGGTGCTTGCTGGGGCACTCTTCATTCGAAACTAATGAATGTCGGGTCGAGGGTTTCTTCCTTGTTATTAAAAAGGTAGTTTGGTAAAACTCCCCCCCTTAAACGAGCATGGGGCTTAGTCAAGTAGAACCGGGTTGCGCTGCCTGATGCTCCGATCGAAAACAAATCAGTGGGGCCATGCCGGTACGACTGAATATGCGTTAGAAAGGGCAATCCCTCCCCTACGACACCAAAAAACCGGGCCGAATAAGAGCCCGCCCGCTTCCATAGAACAATATCGTGGCAACGTAGACTTAAGTGGTCATATTGGATCCTTGGGAACCATCACAAGTACGGCCGGCCGGCCTATACTTAAACGAGAATGCCGTGTCGTCCAGCGGAGCCTAGAAGAAGGTGACTCGCGCAGACAGCTGAGTCCTTTTCAATAGAAAAGAATAACCAAAGCAACCCAGCTGGCTGGTCAATCTCAGAGATCTTATCGGCCGGCAAACCGGAGACGGACGACCACGGTCCCGACCTTACCAGCACCGAAGGTGTACTAATCAATGAACTTTCGAAACCTACTTTTTCTTTTCTGACAAAATAAACCAAGCTTAAGCGGTCACGACAACATCCAAAGTTAACCTTTGGATTCTTAAGTTAAGTAGGGGGACAAGGAAGAGCACGTAAGAATGCCGACCACTACATAAGCCACTAGTGGCTGAGATAAAGCGAGGAGAACAAAGTATAGGTTGGGCAGAGCTTGAAGAAGCGAGCCCCTATCAGAGAAAGCCATTGCGCGCTAGCCTAGCTAGCTAACGTTTTTCAGCTGGCTGTTGTTATGTTAGTTGTAGCGCGCTTTCCCTCCTTCTCTCACTTCGGAAAGATTTAGAAGTCTTTTCTTATGATGACCCGGTCGAGATAGTACAATACATTGGTGTAAAAGATTGAGTGGGATCTGTGAGGTTGCTTTGAGAGGAAGTTTTGAGGAAAGAGAGAACTTTCAAACATCAGAATAGTCTCTTTTTCCTCGTCCTATCGAAGAAGTCTTCCTTTCTTATAGAAAGGCACTTTCACACCTTCTTAACCCGAAATGGCTGAGTAAAGGATGGACATACGAAGAGCCCTTCGCGAGAGCTTCCTCTCCCTCTTTAGTAGAGCCAGTAAACTTCCTCATTTAGGCACTCGCCTAGATGGTTTCAATGTATGTGGTTATCTGAATGCCGGTTCTGACAGTGAGTGGGTTGGTGTATCCAATGAAGAAGAACCTGAAATCGAGCCTGAAGATTATCCTGAAGAAGATTCAGAAGAGAATCCAGAAGATGATCAAGAGCCCGCCCAACCTGATCTTCCTGTTGAAGTACGGTCGGACGAACCAGAGTTACCAGAGGATCCAGACTTTGATCGAAGATGGCAAGAAGCCTTGGCATTTGCCAAAGAAAGGTAGCGAAAGATGTTAAGAATGGCATTCCCCCCGATTGAGGAGAAAGAGCCAGCCGTAGTCCCACTAATGTAATACGGGCCAAGCTTTCGAGAGTCATCCTTATTGCTAGGGTTCCACTCCTTTTCATGGTCGAGCTTCTTTTATTAAAATATATATATGGAGGAACGAGAGGAGAACTCCGTGCAGAGAATGTGAGTTGTGATGTATGGAATGCTCGTGCAAAGAAGATTGACTGATGCAATTTCTATATAGTTATTCTAGTGCAGCTAGGAGAGCTAACTAAGACTAGGAGCATGGCATCTCTGAGCATCAGGCGCATGATAGCAGGCTGCACCGAGCCGGAAGTCTGGATATGTTGACCAGAATGATGATCTGGATGGAACGGGAACGAGAGCGAGGTCATCCTCTCCACGTCGCAAGAAAACGTAGAGAGCGGAGAGATGAAACCTTGAAGGCCATGAATAACCACCATGCCGTTGTTGAAGAGATCAGGTTTAGTGATCTCCACCCCTCCGATAAACACCTTAGCACTAGCAGTTGTGCTGGTCTTTCTATTGACCGAATCAGAGGTGAGGGTGATGCAACGGCCTGGACTCAAGGTCTCTCCTGCCTCTCGGGCGAGGGGAGTAGCTACTCGACCGGAGGGAGAGGGATTTCCTGGCTTTGCTTGCATCCCTTGTTGGAACTAAAGGCAATGAATATTGGATTCGGAAGGTCTTCCACGTCTCTATGTCATCCGGTGATCCATATGCATAGTACAAGCGCTTATCTGTGGCAATCAACGAGTGAAGCCGATTAAAGACCATGGGATAAAGGCTCTAAGTCCTTTTTTCTCGCTAGATGGGGCCTTCCTCTGCACGGGATTCTATTCACAAAAATCCATTTTGCGAGTAAGAAAGAATTAATGTGTAACTTCTTCTCAAGCAGTAGCACCGGCAACTAAAACTGTCTTCTATTCAACACCGGTTACTTCTATAAGACATAATGGAACAATTACCTATTCTATCAGATTCGCTGCCAATACCCGTGCAAAGAAAGGAGTACTTGTCAGGCTTGAAAGTCGTTATTTCTCGGCTTCTTATCTGCGAACACGCGACGTACTTGATTGTCTGCATCCACATACTTGAAGCACTGATGAAGAGTAGATGGGACCACATGATTGTCATGAATCCATGGTCTGCCTAGAAGAGTAGCATGCTCGTCCTCGGATAGCGTAGAATGTCGCTTCCGAAGTTAGATCACCGATTTGCAATCTGATCCTGATCTTGCCCACAGGTCTTTCGTCATATTCCAATATAGATACTCCAGTGTGAGCTAGCTTGCTTGGAGGAATCCCAAGTTCCTCTAAAGGAGGAAGGATTGAGAGATGTTTAAGGGTCAATCTGAACTCTGGGAACCGGAACTCCTTCTTCTTGATAGCATTGGTCTCGTCTCGGCAGTTAGTTAAGTTCCGAGTCACATTAGAGGGGTGCTAAAGTCTCGTTAGAACGATGATTCTAGCCTATTCAAAGAAGATCAAAGGTCGTCTCACTGATTACAGGACTCATATCCTGGTATCTGGTTTTTAGGGTTCCCTAGCCCACAGAGAAGAGAAAGAAGAAGAGTTGGACTTGAACCCGATTGACTGGCGACGGGGTACTCAGGGGTCGGAATACGGATTCAGTTACGGTTCGGAATGGAAGGTGAGGGGTCTCAGATAAAGAGATCTTAGCGGATAGGCGGGGTGTAAGCTCGGGATCAATGGGCCAACGCGGGTAGAGAGTAGCTGGCCTAGCCCAATTCCATATAGGTTGGGCAGCTAGAAACCCGATGTTCGAGGTTGGAATCACCCTAGAGTGAAGTTGTGAAGTTCTCGAACAGACCCTTCCAAAGGAGATTTCCGCCCGGTTCTACTTGAGTAGTCCATTCGGGGTGATATATAAAGGCTAAAATCGTCAGCAGAATAGCTAGTTTTGAAGCCGGTTGAAGGGTGATACGAAACGAGTAGGGTGTTACGGGCCAGCCTTAAAACTTCCTCTACTTATGTCGAGTGTCGGGTATTTCATTTGTCGAGTCTTTCATTTCGTTACACTAACTGAGATAAGATAAGAAAGGCAGTGGCAGTAGTAGTATAGGCTTCTAAAGGTAAAGAGTTCACGACCAGTCCGAGTGTCTTCTTCGCCCTACTAGCCCCTACTAGTAGACTCGGGCCCTTGTTGTAGTTTTGTAGTTGGAAATGTTGTAGCTTCTGCCGTTAATGTTGTAGCTTCTGTCGTTGAAGTAGCTAAAGGTCCCCTATTTTTTTACAAGTAATTATAAATCTTATAGGTATATATAAAGGGTGGTGGACCTTTCTTTCCACCATTAGCTAAAGTTAAAGCTGGAACATCAACAAGATCAACAGGAACTTCGATGCCTGTTTCCTCGACTTCGTCGTCTTCCAGTTCTACGACTTCTTCTTCTTTCTAGTTGCCGGGATGCTTCTTTTTCGAATTCATCTACCTCGGCTAACGCCTCGTCTTCTCATTGTTCTCCCTATTTCTATTGTTATCGCGGAACTGCTCCGTGTTCTAGATCTTTGTAAGTAATCATAAAGCGGGTGAGTGAAGTCTACGACTTTTCCATTCCAGTTGTTAAAGTTGTGTTAAAGCAGGCAGACTTGGCAGCTGCTGCGCTAGAAGTCTTCTTTTCCTTTGGTCAAGTCTGTACATCGAGCCCGTTGCTGGAGAAGAAAATCAATATATTTGTTATGTAGCTTACCCCTTTGCCCCTTTTTTGATGAGTAAGCTCCGTAAGCCAGCTCGTTCGTTGGCATCGATTCCGTCTTTGATCGGAGGAACTTCCCCGATTTCATCTGCTTCTCCTTCTATTTAGAATGGGCAAGCCCCTTCATTCTACCATAAAAGCGGCTGGTTGGCATGAGAATTCGCAAGCGGGATAGACACAACAAGTCATTCTCAAAACAAAACGAGGGACCCGGCCAACCAAAGATGCTCTCTGTGATACTTGAAGAAGCGTAAGTTGCCTTGGCCAGGAGGTTCTCTTTCAAAGCGCTTAGCTTAAGGGTGTATTTCCTTATCTTTAATGTGCCTGTGCTTACAAAGAAAAAAGTGAAAAAGTAGGAAAAAGGTCGAGAAAACTCGGTCTTTTTTGCATAAAAAGGGATTTGAGCTAATTTGAGAAGAAAAATCCTAAGATACGAAGTGCCATTTATAAGGATCTAAAAGGAGTGTAGAAATTCTCTTTTTCAAATATCAACGAATTAAACTTTTACGAGTGAAAAACATGCAAATGTAACTATATGAAACTCAAAAAAAGAAAATGCAATTGAAGAAATTTAAATCTATTCTTTTTCTGTAGAATAAGTTTTAAAGAAGCCTAATTGGTTGAAAGAAGTTTCCAAGCATAAGATGATTCCTGGCCATTGGAATGCCTATACCATGTTTAAAGAAAGAATGCATTAGAACCCCGGGACTATACTTTCATTGCCATACCATACTTCCACAACAACCTGCTCGCCCTATTTTTTATAAGGATCCTACACTCGCCAACATCTAACTCTATACTCTCGCTCCGTTAACAGCTGGCTCTACTGGCACTTGCGTTCGAGCTGCTTTTTCTTAAAGAAAGAAGCGTGTGAACGAGAAAAACATGCCATAAAGAAGGGGTAAACGCAAACTTGTCGCTCTGGTAGCCTTATCTTGCATTCTTCTTAGCTTCTATGCCCCGATAAGAAGTGCGAATATACTCTAAATCCTGGTAACAATAAAGAAAGAATTAAAGTGACCATGAGCAAGAAGCTAAGATGCTAAGTAGCTTGCTTCTTAAAAGTTTACCTCTGGAATAGATTAAAAGTGAGTTCTTCCGCTCCTTCAAAGGCGAGTTTGAAGATAGAGTAGACCTTTGCTCTATGTAACAAGAAATTCAAGATTCCTTATCATCCCTGGTGTACAACTCCTCAAAGAAAGCAGGCGCAAAAGGTCAAGAGGATAGGAACGAGCTCTATCTTATGGACATGGCATCGTGAGAGCAAAGAGCACAGCCGCATCTAGGTCAGCAGCATCTAAAAAAATGCCTTTTTTCCCTAAAGAGTAAGATGATATGGGAGTGCATTTTTCTGCCCGCTGCTCTTCTTCGTATTCTTCGTTATCTGCATGGTACATCATCTCGTGCATTATAAAATCCTTCTTCATCATCCCTTCAGCTTCGTGCTTATTCTTCTGCTGATTGGGCAGGTGATGTCATACCACCAACACGGCATACTTAAAACGACAACCCTACTTAAGACGCTGAAACCGCACTAAAGCTTTGAAAGAGACGTTCCCCTCATCCAACAAGTAAAGACGGTTACCACGTCCTTCTTTCTTTTAATTAAGGGAAGGCGATGACTATCACTTACTCTTTTTCCTCCCTACGACCGCGGAATCAGTCCCATTTGAATTTTGGAAAGGGGGTACCATATGCTAAATCCTCTCCTGAGTTCCGTATGAGCCCCGGTTTGTAGCCATTCAATGGAAGACAAAGTCTTCTTATTTATGTTCAGCATTAAGGTCCTTCACATAATCTATCACCGTGCCCCTCAATAAAGGTGAAAGGTAGGGGCACGGATTACACACCTGCAACCAATTCCCTGCAAGACGGAGGGGAAGACGTCTAAGACTGACCCCAAAAAGAAAGCGTCGGCAATGAATGGTCCTAGCCTTGCAAGACTCGCTTTGGACTACCTCACCCCAAGCCACATGCCCTCTTTCTCCGAACCAACTGACCACTAAACAGACACGGGCCCATTTATTTGGTCGAGAGAAGAGACTTGAGATTAGCCACTAGGTGAAGTACCAAGGAAAGGATCGGCTTCAGCCATAACCAGGAGGGATTTACATAGTAAAGGAGGCTAAACAAAGCTATCAAAAGGATGTGCCCAGGCTCGGAATATCTTTCTTTCGTACCCCATAGTAGCCTATTTTTAATAGGAGCTATTCAAGCATTAATTAGTACTTCCTCAGATCTAAAAGGAAAGGAAGGATAATAAGGGAAGCTACCAAGTAGCTGATTGCACATTACTAAGGCAAGGAATAGGAGGGAATGAATGGCGCATACCTCCAAATATTAAATATCTATATAAAATGGGGCATCAGTCAGTCTTAGATGTCCCAAAAAGGTCTCGGCGAAGGACTAAGGCATTATTAGAGGAGTTAGCAGGATTCGGGCCTAAAAAGCACTGCTTTCAAGAACTTTTTATTCACTAACTGACTGGCTAGCTTGCTCTTGGAAAGGAACGGAGTCACTCCATTTAGAGAGGGAGAGGTACTTCTTGATACTGACCCGCATTATAAAAAGTACTTACGCACCTAAGAGAAGGAAACTCCCACGAAATTTATTGCTTTTGTTTGTTGAGATGGTACGAATGGGATGGATGTCACTTGCTCTATAATCTTCCTTCTTTTTTTGTTCTTTCTTGACTCTTGATTCAATTCATCTGCACCAGCAGTTGATTCGATCACAGCTTATTCTCATACTAAAGCACCGGATAAGATCACACCGGAAGGGCAAACAAGAGCCCATCCCTATTGCAAGAACGGGGAATCTACTAAGAAAGGATGACAAGACAGTCATTCAGTGCAAGTGGTATCCTATATTAAGATAAGATTCCGGTTTAGTTTAGAAAGGATCTGTCCCGAAATTGAATAAGAGAAGAAAGCAATGCCCAAAACTCCCACGCTTTCCGGATCATTGCTTAAGAACCAAGCGGTCATTTCCTTCTTCCTGAATTGGGAGAGCAAGAATCAGTCTTTCTTCATTTTTCGAGAGAGCAGAGCAGTCAAAGAATGAAAAAAAAAATGCAACCTAATATCCTTCGTCCTCCTCTAACTCTCCCGTTGGTCGAGCAAATAAATGACCTCGCCTTCTAGGCGAGATGTAAACAACCTAAGGTCGAGCCTGTAAACTCCCTCTGGTAACGGAGTGGTTTTACAGCTGTAAAAAGTATCCAAATAAGTCAGGTGGGGTAGTGGGCTAGGCCTACGAACGAGGCCGGTAAGTGGGCAAAGATGCTTGCTTTGGGAATGAGAAAGAAAAAGGCAGCATGATATGATGTTATACGTGCGTACGTACCATTCCTTATCTATGGTCAACAACTCTACTAAATGAGTACGAATACTTTGTTGAATCAGAAGAACTGAACTAGCAAAAAAGTCTTCCAACTCCCTAGTCGTTACCCCTCTCTATTACTATGTTCGAGTACTCCGTGCATATTATTAGAACTCAGCCCCTAATTGTGGGGTCCTCCCTTCCGCTCGGGATCACTTCAGTCTCGTTCCCTATTAGACGATCGACGAGTGAGGGAGCTATTAAAAAAGAGCGGTCAAAGTCTTAGCGCCTGGCTTCCACTACTTCTGAGTAAGTGAGGTGGCGTAGAACTCAAAGTGATGTCATAACTGCCTTTTCCTAGTTCGGAAGGAAAGAAGCGTACTACGTGAGGCCTCGCCAATTGATAGGGGGGACCCATATTCTTTCCCAGGCGTATAGTAAAGTCTTGGCGCCCTTTCGGGGTCTCTGGTGTCGAGTCGCTAGAAGAGGAGCATTGGGCACAACGAATAAGATCACAATAATATCCGACGCGGTGTGCTCTGTCACAGGCGTTGAAGCCATTCATACAGGAACAGGAATTCGTCGGAATGTGCCATTTCGGATAAACAAGATTGAAAGACTTTTGCCACTTTATCATAGGCATAGGCATCGGAGTGCAGAAAGCCCTAATACACTTTGAAACCCCTTTCGATGTCCGATCTCGGATACCATGACTTACCTTCAAACGCCTTCAAAGGAGAGTCACCGATCTGTGGCCAGCAAGGCCAATGATGATCAAATGGCCGGGGTCTGAGTCCTGTCTTGTCCTTGAGTCCTTTCTATGCCTCTCATGTCCTTCTTTCCTTCGCTTGGGACTCACTCCATGCTGAGTTAGAGATTCCTCACTACGCGCATCCGCAAAGACAGGGTCCTAAGTGGATTACCTCGGTTTCACCACCTAGCAACGCTTGAGTAACAAAGAATATCAAAACTTGACTAACATGATGGTATCTCGGTAAGGTTTCTCGGTGTGGAAGAGCTGGTCCTCGATATGGAAAGGTGGGCCGATTCTTTATGCCTTCTCGCCTGCCTTGAAGATGAACCAGCCACCATCACCACTCGGGGTTCACGTCTTTCGAAGAACTATCGCTCTGGCGAATTCAAAATAAGATACGAATGAATCCTAGGGCACAATGGAATGAGAAGGCTTGGAACTATACTGATTGGCAGTAATGCAAAAAAGAAAAATGAATAGGGAGCATGCCATTAAAGGTCATTCCTATTTGCTTACTTGTTCCAAGTAAGGGCATCCTTTTTAACTGAAGAAGGCGAAGGCTGGGCAAGAGACTGGGCCAACTTACTGCCATGCCATGGTTGAAGCTTTAAGCCCTATTCTATAGACGAAACTCTTTTTTAGGTATTAGAGGAGAGAGAGAGGACACCACTCAGCACCTAAGGGAAGGTTCAATGCCTAACAAAAACAAACCTAGAAAAGAAAAATGGACGGCTGAGAGGAGAATAAAAAGAAGGCATGCATGGAGATTCTTTCTGTCGGAAATTCCTAATTGTAAGAAAATACATCTAAGGCAATGAAATTGTTCAAGAAAGTCCATTACTGAGAGAAGTGGTGATCTCGTCTTGCTTGCTGGAAGCTTCTTCCCCACCTTTTTCAGCCAGATAGCAAGCAATCACTTAGCAATGAACACTAACTGAAAGCGGCCGAGAATTAGTACCTATCCCTTACGGGAATCGAACCCGTGTCTTCGACATGAAAAGACGATGTCCTAACCACTGAACGAAAGGGACCAAAAAGCCATTCTTCATATACCTCAGCTCCGAGAATAGAAGTGGTTCGTTTTGTTTCTATACGCAATTCAAGATTTAGTTTGTGTTCATGTTGGCGATTTCCGATGTGAATTCGGCCTCACGTAGCTCGCCTTCCTACGGGTTCCCTTACCGACCTAGTGACACACCAACCACGCCCCTTCCCTTTCTCCGATCATAAAGCCTTGTGATCTCTTTATTTGTCTTTAATCTTCCCTAAATAAGTAAGGCCCCGTTCTTTCTAATTAAAAAAAGAAAAAAAACTTTCTGTTTATGGATGAAGTAATCGGAATGACAAATGGTTACGATTGCGAAAACCGGAGAAAGTCGGGAACCGTCGATTACCTTTTGAATCAAAGTAGCAAGGGGCCGAGTACTACGACTACAGGGGGGGCTTCGTAGACAGCCCTCGTCGCTTCTTTCGGGCGACTAGCTTCTCAAGTGGGTGGCTTGGTAAGCAAGCTACCTTCAGCATTGGTAAAATCCCTAAATAGGCCGGAATGGTGGGGAAGGAGGCCCTCCCTACTTCAATGGAAAGGGGGGGGTCGCCGTTTCACATCCGCTCCTCTAAAACTACCTTTTTCCCAACATGATCACGAACGAAGACATAAAATAGCGTAGATAGGAGGAGGAAAGGAACCAACCCACTTGTCCTGATCGGAACGATTGAAGAAAGAAAGAGAATGGTGGCCCCTTCCGTCCAGGGGACATCGTCGGAGAACAATGTCTGGGACAGGGTGAGAACCTTCCGTTGGTTACGCCCTTTAAGTGTTGGTATATCTATATTGAGATATGGATAGTGATCTGCTTTCAAGATCGTTGACTTTCGCCTTTTGACAATCTTACTGACTGAAAGGGGGATCCGCTCAAACATGCGAAGAACGTCCGAGACGCCTTATATTATAGAAAGGTTTGTAGAAAGGGGCTTCTTCAAATATCCTATAAAAAAAAGAAGTAGGGGCTTCAAAGCTTGTAGTTTAGGGGTGCGCTTCTTCCAGAACCTATACTTTGTTCTGCAAGAATGGCTTTCTCTGATAGAGGCTCGCTTCGCTTTTGTTTCATTTGGATAGGAGTAGGTGCTTGCTGCTCGCTCGCTGTCTACTAAATGAGCCCCACTATCTTTACTTAAATCTTAAGTAAAGTGAAGTAAAATCCATGAAGTGAACAGCCCAACCTTTGAAGCTTTGCCAGGCAATCGGTATCGATTGTTGAAGCCAAGGCTTCAACCTAATTCCAAAACACGCTTATAGTATAGGAAAAAGCTTCTCTTTGATAGCGGTCATAGGGGTTCTGAAAGGGTCTGATCGTAGATAGAGATTGAACCCCGTTCGGGGGCAAGGGCGGATGTAGCCAAGTGGATCAAGGCAGTGGATTGTGAATCCACCACGCGCGGGTTCAATCCCCGTCGTTCGCCCATCAATAAATGGACCATTTGTTACGAAGACACAAAGCAAACCTAGAAAGCATTTTTTCAGCAAGCAAGTCATCTCGAGGCTTTCAAACGCATACAAGCAATTGGTATCCGATTAAAACATAGAAACCATTCGCCTTGCCTACTTGCTGAAAGCACAAACAAATAGAATGAATGGCTGATCATGAATTCAATTCCGTTTTTAAGACCTCACTAATCAGCCTTACTTAACTTAGTTCAAAATGAATGAAATGAACCCCCGGATGAAGAAAGAATATCCCCTCCCTTTTTTAAAAGGGGAGCCCCTATAGACGTAAAGACTTGACTTCACTAAACCGGCACTACTCTTTGTCTTGTCGGCTCCTACCATTCGTTCTTCGTCTGCTCGTTGAGTGCCGTCCTTGGCCCTTGCTCCTTTCTAGTAGCCGATCTACTTTCTTCGCCCTAATCCATAAGCGGGAGATGGTCCTGAAGTTCCCTCTTTTTGGTTAAAAGGTTGGGCGTAAATAGCGCCTCTAGACCAAGTATAACAGCGGATATGAGGCTTTGACCTTTTAAAGCTATTACCGTCGGCAGACGCTTATTTTCCTTGAAAGCCTGAAGCTGATTCAATCTCTCTATTCCTCCGCTCGGTCAACCGTCTCTGGAATTGCTGCCTTTTCCGGCTCTGCTTCCACTCCGCCCACTATCCAGTGGATCTTCGCCTGGCTAGGATTCTGACTCTCGAACGGGGGAATGCAACCTATTAGATTGTTG